ACCTTCTGATATCATCTGAGAAAAAAAATGAGAATAAAAATAATTGTTGTGCCCAACGAATCGATTTTGGTTAGAATAATTAACCGAATTAATTAAATAATTCTGTTGATACATTCGAATAATTAAACGTTTCACAAGTACTGAACTAGATTTATTGTCATAACCAAAAATTTCCACGGGTTCGTAAAAAATCGAATCGTTTAAACCATGATCATGAGCAAACGCATAAATATACTCCTGAAAAAGAAACGGATATAGGAAGTGTTGTTGCCGAGATCTATCTTTTTCTAAATATCCTTGTAATTCTTCCATTTACATTTCTACTTGAGCCAGAGGCAGGAGGTTTTTCTTGGTTTATCAAATGATACATACATAGTGCAATATGGTCAGAACAGGGTATTATGTATTGTATTATGTATATAGTATAGTAAGAAAAAAATATATACCCCGGAAAAGAAAGAGGGAGTCCAATCAACAGATCTTTTTACCTTCCTTTTCTATCCAATTGGTTTATGTTCGTTATAATTACAACAGGAGAAAAAATCCTTTATTTTTGCAACCCAATCGCTCTTTTGACTTTGGAATAAATTCTCTTTATCAATATACTGTTTCTTCTACACATCCGTCTACAATCCATAATAAAGAATAATTAGGATTCTGAAAAAAAAAAAAAGAAAAAATCAATGGTTCACTCACAGGAGAACCCACTCTTTCCCGCATTAGGCACTAATTCATTTTTAACATCTAATTAGATCGGGTAATCATTCCAATTAAGAACATAAGCTCGTTACTTTTTATTTTACCAGAATTGGAGCCATAGAGCTCTATCCATTTATTCACTAGACCCAACTGTAAATGTGAATTTCTTTTGTCCCCTTCCAAAAATCAAAACAATCTTTTGGAACTGTAATGATTCGGTAAGGATAAACTCAAAGTTCTACTTTAACTTTGACTTTCATTTCAAATTAAATAAATTAATAAAATAGAAAATCTAATAAAATAATAAATTGATTTTATTACGACATGCTGTTTTTTCCATTCATTACCCTTGAGGATCAGTCGTGGTCTTATAGACTATACCAATAGTCTGGACGAATTCGTTGCTTCATCCAAATGTGTAAAAGATCATAGTCGCACTTAAAAGCCGAGTACTCTACCGTTGAGTTAGCAACCCGGATAAATAGGATATGTAGATACGATCGAAATATAAAAATCAATTGAATTGCACTGCACGACCCTATCAAAACATTGAACTAGCAACACATCGAAAAGAAGGATTTTCTGATCAATTAGAAACACAAAATACCAAAATTAGCAGATCGGATTAAAAATATTCCTAATCGAAATGTAAAAATTATGACAGACCACCCATTTTTTATCAAATTCTTTTTTGATTTTACCTAAGAAAATACATCTTGTATGAGAGTAAATGCAGCAAGGCAAACCCATCATTTGAGTGAAGGAAACAAAAAAAACCAATATGGGGTGGGGATAAACAGCCCTATTTATCTACGATCGAATTATATTTGTTCGATACACCATTGTCAATATAAAAGCAATGTTGAGAAAGTAAATCAAGTAAATAAAATAAAGACTTGTGTTGGATTGGCACAACATAAATAAGAAATTGGAATGGGAAAAATTAAGGAAAAGGTAAATAAAAAATCCCCGGTTTATTCAATCAATAAAAGTACGATAAGCAAGCTTAACCCCTTGTTTGTTGTTAAATTTAATTCCCCCACCAAAATATGAATAAAGCAAGAAAAAGGAAAATGGTGTGTAAATAGAAATAATTACACAAGGATAGATACTAGTTACCCTTCCCTACTTTATTTTATTTATTTAATAATTTTGTTTTTTCCTTTAATTAACTCAAAGTTCTTTCTTTAAAGAATTCTGCCTTCTTTAAAATATCATAAACAGTTCCTGTAGGTTGAGCACCTTTTTCAAGGAAATATAGAATAGCAGGAACATTTAAATAAGTTTGATTCTTTATCGGATCGTAAAAACCTACTTTTCGAAGATCTCTTCCTTCTCTTCGGAATCGAACATCAATTGCAACGATTCGATAGATGGCTCATTGGGATAGATGTAAATAAACAATGCCCCCCCTAGAAACGTATAGGAGGTTTTTTCCTCATACGGCTCGAGAAAAATGATTCCAATTTCTGTATATAATAGCAAGTGGATCCATAAAATAATGAATTTTACTATAATTTGAATTGAGTACTTTTTTCTTCTTACTTACAGAAAAAGGAAGAAATCTCATTCATACTCATAACTCAAGTTGGGTAATTCTGACAAGAAAATCCTTAGACATTTATTGAGCCGTCTCTAAACTCTTTTGTTTGTCTCATTTCGAATCTATTTTTATTCCTCAGTCTGATCCAATTGTTGAGACAATTGAAAATAGTGTTTCCTTGTTTCGGAATCCTTTATCCTTGCTTTGTGAAATCATTGGGTTTAGACATTACCTCGGGGATCCTTATTCCTTTCAAAATGGCAGCAACATACCTTTTTTTGTTATTTCTTTCTATATAAATAGAATACGAATGATTGATTCCCTTGTGATACACTTTTCATCGAAATAGTTTTACCAATTTCGAAAAATTTGACTTTTCAAACTTGTTCTGAATTTGAACCTTTCGATTTAGAATTTATATATAGTGAGGATATACTTACAGAGTTGGTCTAACTTATTGATTTTCACTAACCCTAGATTCTTTCCCTTGAAAAATGAATCAATCCTTTCTTCTCGAGCTTCATCATGTACTATTTACTTATAACCCAACACAAATTAGGTTCCGGGCAGAACAGAACAAACTATGTCGAGCCAAGAGCATCTTCATTACTATAGAAGATGGCGGATGTAAAAATCCACAGCCGACCATGTCCTTCAAGTCGCACGTTGCTTTCTACCACATCGTTTCAAACGAAGTTTTACCATAACATTCCTCTAATTGAAATTTCAAAGCGGTATGGAATTGATTCAATATAAAATCATGAATAGTCATTGGTTCAACCGGTATATAATATTTCTATCTACGGATAAATAAGTATTTATCCGGATAAGGGTCAGCAAGGATCAAATTTATTTAATTTAACCCCATATTCTATCATATGAATTGAATGAAAATAAAGATATTCAATTTTACCCACATTTGACACTTGATTCCGTTTGTGAGAAACCAAACGAATTCTCAGATATGATTCTTAGAACCATTCTGAAAATTAATAAGAAAAGATTTTTCCCTTTAACAAATTATTGTTTCATGTGGAATGCAGTGTGATCCCATCTTTCGTTTCATGAAAAACGATCTGGGACGGAAGGATTCGAACCTCCGAATAACGGGACCAAAACCCGCTGCCTTACCGCTTGGCCACGCCCCATTTTGATTTCTATTCGATATTAATCAACACTAATATTGGTATTGGTTATTCGTCAATCCCAATCCAAATACACAAAAACATATGGGATATTTTGTTGCTAGGATTCAAGACATGTAGATATAGAATCAAAAAAATTCATTGATCATTACATAGAATTCAATTAAGATATTGTATGAAAGTTGAATTCCTTATATTCTCATTTTAGAATGATAATGGGGGGAGGGATTTTTTATTTGGGAAAGTCCGAACCGAAGAAAAAGAAGGATTTCTTGATCTGCCTTTTTCATTTTTCCCTTATAAAAATAACTCAAAATTATCTAATCCACAAGAACGAAATGCTTGTTATGCTTAATATCTTTAGTTTAATCGGTATCTGTCTTAATTCTGTCCTTTATTCGAGTAGTTTTTTCTTCGCCAAATTGCCCGAAGCTTATGCCATTTTCAATCCAATCGTAGATGTTATGCCTGTCATACCTGTACTCTTTTTTCTCTTAGCCTTTGTTTGGCAAGCCGCTGTAAGTTTTCGATGAAATCTTTAATACTCTGCTAAATTGATGATGTATTCGATAAAAAAATTCTAAAAATTGATAAGATCAGATAAGTCTTACATTACGAACCCTCGATTCAAAAATAGAAATTCTTGTATATTGAATGAATAACCGCAGCGATGAATTTGGATCAGCCTTTTCCCCGTTCTGACCTTCCGGTGAGTATGGACTATTAGGTACTCCATAATACCTAATTATTGATATGACAAGAAATTTCGGGTAACGAATGAATCAAAATCTTATTACAAATAAATTCGTTTTATTTTTCATTTTTTGGGGTGTCAAAACAAAAAAAATGGTATATGTGGTAAAAAATAGGCAATCTATTCCCCTTTTTCAAAAAAAAAAATGATCTTGGAGATTGTGTAATGCTTACTCTCAAACTCTTTGTTTACACAGTAGTGATATTCTTTGTTTCCCTTTTTATCTTTGGATTCTTATCTAATGATCCAGGACGCAATCCTGGACGTGAGGAATAAAAAATTTCTAGTTTTTTTTTTGCTTTTTTCTAAATTAATTCTTAATAATCTTATTTGTTTCATACATTTAACTATGATAAAATCAAGGGATGAGAATCTTTTCGAATTCGAAAATACCAAGTGATCAGAGAAAGCGGAAAGAGAGGGATTCGAACCCTCGGTACAAATAATTCGTACAACGGATTAGCAATCCGCCGCTTTAGTCCACTCAGCCATCTCTCCTAATTCCAAATTGAAAATTTGTTATGTGATGTAACACGTGAAATAAAGATTGATAAAAATCCACCTTCTTCTCTTTATTTTCTTTTTTCATTTGATTTTTATTTATTTAATCTTATTTAACTTTATTATTATTATTTATTTTATTATATTATTCTATTTTAAAAATAGAAATTAGAAATATTCTAAAATATTCTAATAAATAATAGAAATTTTTTAAATAGCTATTAAAATTTAAACTTAAACAAAGTATTTAATATTTAGATAAAATAATTTAAATAAAATAAAAGTAAAGGTATATATTTATACTAAGAGGTATATATTTATTATAGTATAAATATATTATGTATAATGAAATATGTAA